ACCGACTCCATTCGTAATTCCATCAATTACTCGTCTATCAAAAAAATGAGTTAGTTCAGCTAATCTTCTTATACCTTTAGTAAAGGATATTACATAAAAAAAATCTATGTAACCACGATTATATGACCAATTATATATCACATTTATTATTTTACCCCCCAAAACTTTAATTTTATTAGGAACACTTCTAACAAATGAATTAAATAAATTTAAATTTTGTAAAGATGAATAAACAGGCTTATATAAAAAAGACGATATAAGAATTCCGAAATAAGCTATACTAACGGAAAAAGTTGCATTTGTGATAAATTCATACCAATCTACAGAATGGTTTCTATTTTTATGTAAAAGGTTTATAGACGAACTTAAGAATTTGGATAGTATATCCAAATCCATTCCTTCCTGATTGAATAACGGAATTCCTACGGCCCCAATGAACAACGTAAATAAAACTAATACAAGCATCGGAAATAACATAGTATTGTCCGACTCGTGGGGATATGAGAAAGTGTTTTTAGTGCCAAAACGAGCAATACTAATAAACGGATGTACCATACTTCTTACATTTCCATTATTATTAATCCAATACGTGTTTAAAAAATAAGTTTTTTCATTGTTTTTCGTAGTTAAAAAATCTAATAAACGAAAGCTTGTTTTAATAATTTTTTTTCCTTCTTTACCCCAGAGAGACATTGAATAGAACGAGCTATTTTTTTTGCCGCTGTAATTTTGAAAATAAACATTTAAATGTCCTTCAAAAGTAAGTAAATAGATACGAAACATATAAAATGCAGTTAATCCTGCCGTGGAACAAGCTATTATTGCAAAAATCGGTGAATACAACCAACTATCATTAAGAATTTCATCTTTGGACCAAAAACAAGCAAGAGGTGGAATACCACAAAGAGAAAGTGTACCTAATAAAAAAGCGGTTTTTGTAATTGGTACATGTTTTCTTAAACCGCCCATAAGAACCATATTCTGACTTTTATCTGGAGAATATCCAACAATAGTTTCCATCGAATGAATAATTGATCCAGATCCTAAGAACAACAATGCTTTCGAATAGGCATGAGTAATCAAATGAAATAAAGCAACTCGATAAGACCCCATACCTAGAGCTAACATCATATAACCCAATTGAGACATTGTAGAATAAGCTAAGCTTTTCTTAATATCTTTTTGAGCAAGAGCTAAAGTGGCTCCTAAAAGTAATGTTATTATACCTGTCAAAGCTATTAGATTTATTATGTAAGGTATAACTATGAAAAGAGGAAGAAGCCGAGCTACAAGAAAAATCCCTGCTGCTACCATAGTAGCGGCATGTATAAGAGCCGAAATGGGGGTAGGCCCTTCCATGGCATCAGGTAACCATACATGAAGGGGAAATTGGGCGGATTTTGCAACTGCGCCGGCAAATAATAGGAAGGAGCATAAGGTAACAAATAAAAAATTAACCTCATTATTATAAACCAAGTTATTAAATATCTCAAACAAATCCCGAAATTCAAAACTACCCGTTATCCAATAAAAACCCAAAATTCCTAATAATAAACCGAAATCCCCGACACGATTAGTTACAAACGCTTTTTGACAAGCATTCGCCGCACTAGGTCGTGTGAACCAAAAACCTATTAATAGATAAGAACACATTCCAACCAATTCCCAAAAAATATAAATTTGTATCAAATTAGAACTAGTAACTAATCCCAACATTGAAGTATTGGAAAAACTCATATAAGCAAAAAATCTCAAATATCCCTGATCATGAGACATATAATTATCACTATAAATAAGAACCATCATTCCAACAGTAGTGATTAATATTGACATAATAGAAGTAAGTGGATCAACCAAGCAGCCAAATTCTAAATAAAAATCATTATTGATGGTCCAAGACCATACATATTGATAGACGGAATTGTGATTTATTTCCTGAATAGAAAAATGGGCTGAAAAAATCATAACTATACTTAACAATAAAACACTCGGAAAAGCCCACATACGGCGAAGATTTTTTGTTGCCGTTGGAAAAAGTAGAAGTCCTGCTCCAATTAACATTGGAACTGGAAGTGGAATGAAAGGTATAATCCATGAATATTGATATGTATATTCCATAAAAAAAAATAAAATATTTTTCTTAATTAATTGTTTCTGATTCACCGGTTCTTATTTGTTTTCTGTTGAAAGGGGTCAGTTAATAAAAAAAAATTAAGATATATAAAATAAAACTTAAATAAAATTTGCATTCTAATTATAATTATTACGTATTACAATAATTTATTTATATCTTTTATATCTATAGAGCGAGGATAGATAATTACACCAAAAACAGTGTTTGGTATGAATCATAAAGCACATAACTTGACCCATAAAAACTATTTATTGTAATTGTAATTCGGTTATTCAGAATCATTAAACAATTTGTTTTGTAACTAATTGATTGTCTTCCATTACAATAAAAGCTATTTGTAGGAAATGCTATGATATCCAACACTTTATTTTATGTAAAATAAAAAAAAAGGGCAAATAAAATGCCTTTTATAATATAATAAAAAAATTATAGATTTTGTATCCTTTAACAGATTAACTACTAGTCCCACTCGAATTTGAGAATTAAAGTTGGGTGTACTCTTTCTTCGAGTTTGACCAATTAAATTAATTAATATAATAGAAAATTATTAAAGTTTTTTAATTAAGCGATAGAGGGGTTGGGTTATTAACCTTTTGATGTATTTTATTACATGTATAAATGTAACACGACGAAAATAGAAAGAAAACTAAACGCACAATCTTTTCTTTTTTGTTTGTATTGTATTTTATCAACTTCAATCAATTCTATTTGGCATAGGGGATTGTTGTTAGTAATATTTTATGCGATTTTTACACACCCCCCTTTTTTATGAAGGGAGTATGATTTAGAGAATAAATAGATAGAGAACAGTAAAGAAAAATTTATTTTGAACAATAGATGTCTTTCACATCCAACCGAAGAACCTATTATAATATAATTTTTTAATGGCAGTTCCAAAAAAACGCACCTCTATTTCAAAAAAACGGATTCGTAAAAATATTTGGAAAAGGAAGGGATATCGGGCAGCATTGAAAGCTTTTTCATTAGCGAAATCTCTTTCTACCGGGAGTTCTAAAAGTTTTTTTTGTGTAACAAATAAATAATAGTAATCAAACAATACAATAAAAAATCTTAATCGGTCTAATTAGAAAAGTAATCTAATTTTGTTTCTAATTTTTTTATAATATTTATAAGTTATAAGAATTTTAATTAACATCATAATAGTAAAATAATTTATATTTATATAATTTATATATAATAAAAAATAATATATATAAAAAAAATTATTTTATTATTTTATATTTATATAAATTATTTTATATTTATATAATAAATATAAATCATAAATAAAAATAATTAGTTTCATAATGTTTTAATTTAGAAGGCGTCTTTTTTCTTTCATTTCTGATATAGATAAGAATTCTGTTGTCTACTTAATTCGAAAAATTAATGGTACTTTTTTGTTTGAAAAAAGGATAAATGCAAGCACAAGGGTTCACCTTTCGTTTTAGTATATTTTATAATTTTCAGGATGGGGATTCTCACTTTCCCCATCGACTTGAATCAATAATAAAAATAAATTTATTTTTTATTATATATTATAATTATATATTAATATTAAAAATATTATAATTATATATTAAAAGATATTATAATTATATATTATTATATATTAAAAGAAGGGTTCGTTGAAACTAATTGATTTAGTTTTAAATATGTTTTATAATCTTCTAAATCATTATTTTTCTAAATTATTATCACTATATAAACTCTTTAACCCAATTTAATTAAAAAAATCCCCTTTTACATTTTTAGCTAGTTATATGACTAATGTGCCAATTTTGAGTGATCCGTTTTAGATCCTATGGTTCGATTGGAAGATCGATCAAAATATAATATATATCAAAGATATAATATATATTAATTTAAAAATTTATAAAGTATTTTTTGAAGTACGGTACAATTTCGATAGAAATATAAAATATTGTTATATAATTGATACACCCATACTAATACCTAACTTAATTGGGTTGCTAAATCTTAACACAAATTCTCTACACAACGAAAAACCCTAAGAATTCATATAAAAATAACTATGCAAATATTTACAAAAACCCCTTGAGTGTATCGCTGAAATTGTGTTATATAAAAATTATATTTTATCGATAAAATTATTTTTTTATTTTAGATTAATAAAATAAATGATAAAATAAATGAATCATTAAAAAATGCAAACGAGACAGAACATTGCTTTTAGTTCTATCTATGGATTGAAGTCAAAATAATCTAGTTCCAACCGTAACATTTTTGTTTTAGGAAAACATAAAGTAATAACTTACGAAAAACTACATTTTTAGTTCAGTTAAATAAAATTGACATTCTAAAATAATAAATAAAAAGATAATAAATATTATTAACGAAAACGTTTAAATCCCTAATTCTTAAACAAGTTTTTATTCATCAATTTAATGGTTTCCTAAAAAAATATTGCATTTAATTAACTCCTTCAATCTCGACGATTGAATAAAAATAGGTTATTATGATTTCGAATAAGCCGCTATGGTGAAATAGGTAGACACGCTGCTCTTAGGAAGCAGTGCTAGAGCATCTCGGTTCGAGTCCGAGTGGCGGCATGGCATCTTCTAAAAGAGTAAGTCCTATAATGAATTCAATTCCCGATTTCAATTCCTATAATTGCGGGACCCCCTTTTAATAATTTTTATGATATTTTCAACTTTAGAGCATATATTAACTCATATATCCTTTTCTATCGTTTCAATTGTAATTACAATTCATTTGATAACTTTATTAGTCGATGAAATCGTAGGACTATATGATTCGTCAGAAAAGGGTATGATAGTTACTTTTTTCTGCATAACAGGATTATTAGTTACTCGTTGGGTGTATTTGGGGCATTTACCATTAA